TGTATATTGTCCTTTTCGTTCCGTGTTGCAATATAAACGTATTATAACAAAAATGAATTCTTCCGAAGAGGGAACAAATATTTTTCTTTCCGATGATAATTTGTACATGACATGGGAGAAACCCCTCTTTATAATTGAAGAAAAGGTTCCATCATATTCCTATTTCATATATAGTGAAGTAATACCCCGGGTTCCCGCAAAAGAGAATAATTTCTTTCAATATGAACTCGTTATTAGTTAATGATTCTAGTAATTTGCTCTATATGCTTATTCCGATAGGAAATGAAATAGGAAAATGATTATTCATCGAATGACTATTCATCTATTGTATTTTCAAACAGGAGGCAGGAATATTCTATGGAAAAATGGTGGTTCAATTCGATGTTGTCTAACGAGGAGTTAGAACACAAGTGTGGGTTAAGTAAATCAGCGGACAGTCTTGGTCCTATTGGAAATGCCAGTGGAAGTGAAACCCCCATTATAAATGGTATAGATAAAAACATTCATAGTTGGAGTGATAATGGCAGTTATAGTTGTAGTAATGTTGATCATTTATTCGGTGTCAGGGGCATTTGGAGTTTCATCTCTGATGACACTTTTTTGGTTAGGGATAGTAATGGTGACAGTTATTCCGTATATTTTGATATTGAAAATCAGATTTTTGAGATTCACAATGATAGTTACTTTCTGAGTGAACTAGAAAGTGCTTTTTCTAGTTATTTGAATAAACGTTCTTTTTCTAGTTATCTGAATAGTGGGCCTAAGAGTTACAATCGCAACTATGATCGTTACATGTATGATACTCAATATAGTTGGAATAATCACATTAATAGTTGCATTGATAGTTATCTTCATTCTGAAATCAGTATTGATAGTAACATTTATAGTGACATTTGTAGTGAGAGTTTAAGTGGTAGTGACAGTGAGAGTTCGAGTATAAGAACTAGCATTAATGGCAGTGATTTCGATATAAATACAAAATATGGACGTTTGTGGGTTCAATGCGAAAATTGTTATGGATTGAATTATCAGAAATTTTTTAGGTCAAAAATGAATATTTGTGAACGATGTGGATATTATTTGAAAATGAGTAGTTCAGATAGAATCGAACTTTCGATTGATCCGGGCACTTGGGATCCTATGGATGAAGACATGATCTCTATGGACCCTATTGAATTTCATTCTGAGGAGGAACCTTATAGAGATCGTATCGATTTTTTTCAAAGAACGACAGGTTTAACTGAGGCTGTTCAAACAGGCATAGGCCAACTAAATGGTATTCCAATAGCCATTGGGGTTATGGATTTTCAGTTCATGGGAGGTAGTATGGGATCCGTAGTAGGTGAGAAAATCACCCGTTTGATCGAGTGTGCTACTAATAGATCTCTCCCAGTTATTATAGTGTGTGCTTCTGGAGGAGCACGCATGCAAGAAGGAAGTTTGAGCTTGATGCAAATGGCTAAAATATCTTCCGCTTTATATAATTATCAATCAAATAAAAAGTTATTCTATGTATCAATCCTTACCTCTCCTACAACCGGTGGAGTGACAGCCAGCTTTGGTATGTTGGGAGATATAATTATTGCCGAACCCAATGCCTACATTGCATTTGCGGGTAAAAGAGTAATTGAACAAACATTGAAGAAGACAATACCCGAGGGTTCACAAGCGGCTGAGTATTTATTCCATAAGGGCTTATTCGATCTAATCGTACCACGTAATCCTTTAAAAGGTGTTCCAAGTGAGTTATTTCAGCTCCACGGGTTCTTTCCCTTGAATCAAATAAACAAATACAAATAAAAGTAGAGCGCTAGGTTCAGTTATTTGTAGCGAACAAGTATTTAGTTCATCGGAATCGAAATAACAAGAATGGGGGTTTCTTTTCTCACATAAGTTCTAAATGACTTTTTTTTTTCCTCCAGATCTTTTTTTTTATCCTACCTCGCTCTATTCCTGATTCCTAATCAGGAACCCTCTATCAACAGGATAAAATAGTTGATTCTTCGTTCCGTGTAATTAAGGAAATCAAAAATCATTTTGTGTTTTCTTCGTACGTATCAGATGTTCTAATTATTCTAATTAATAGATAGAAGTCTTGCATATTTCTATACCTCCTGGGAGCCCTCTATTTTTCACTATGAATCCCTGTTGGATCGAATTCTAACGAATTTTTCAGGAACTCGTAAGAAATTCCTTTCTTAGAAGATAGGGGCGGGGGAACAAGAATAATAAAGTAGATTCTCATACATATATTTCGTGGAGAAAGATGAATAGGTACACTCATTTCGTTCTAAATTCCTTGCACTTATAATATACTTATAATACTTATAATAGATATACTTATGATAGATATCTTTATAACAGGTACAAATATGAAATCGAGGCACCCATTCTATGACAGATCTTAACTTACCCTCTATTTTTGTGCCTTTAGTAGGCCTATTATTTCCGGCAATTGCAATGGCTTCTTTATCTCTTCATGTTCAAAAAAACAAGATTGTCTAGACTGATGGGACCCAATCTCATCAATTTCTTTCAACCCTTGGATCGTAATACAGATATCTATTTAGTGGAAATAGTACGACATACGACATATGGCTGCCTCCAAACACAAATGAAGGGGCTGTTATGCATGTGGATACAAGAAATATGGATAAATGCATGTGTATGCGGATATAGCTGTTTTAAAATAGATCGAATATCTGGAATATAAATGGATATATATGTAGATATATCCAGACATAGTGGGATCATATGAAGGGGATCTTTTTTATTTTATAAAAATAACCAATTTGATGAATTACTCCTGATGGTTCACAGTGCTAGTTGATGAGAGTTACTTTGGGAGCAAGAACAAAAAAAATCAAATTGATTGGGGTTATTCTCTCAATTCCAATAGAATGCAACTGGATCTAGTATGAACTGGCGATCAGAACGTATATGGATAGAACTTATAACGGGTTCTCGAAAAACAAGTAATTTCTGCTGGGCATGTATCCTTTTTTTAGGGTCAATAGGCTTCTTATTGGTTGGAATCTCCAGTTATCTTGATCGGAATCTGATATCCTTATTCCCGTCTCAGCAAATCCTTTTTTTTCCACAAGGTATCGTGATGTGTTTCTATGGTATCGCAGGTCTGTTCATTAGCTCCTATTTGTGGTGCACAATTTCGTGGAATGTAGGTAGTGGTTATGACAGATTCGATAGAAAAGAAGGAATAGTGTGCATTTTTCGTTGGGGGTTTCCTGGAATAAATCGCCGCATCTTCCTTCGATTCCGTATGAGAGATATCCGGTCGATCAGAATGAAAGTGAAAGAGGGTCTTTATCCTCGCCGTGTCCTTTATATGGAAATCAGAGGTCGGGGAGACATTCCCTTGACTCGTACTGATGAGAATTTAAGTCCACTAGAAATTGAACAAAAAGCTGCTGAATGGGCCTATTTCTTGCGCGTACCAATTGAAGTATTTTGAAATGAACCGAGCGAGGAATGAATGCTTTCTCAGCATGAGGGAGGGAACCGGAACCCTGTAATCCTCTTTTTCATAAAATTTGGAAGAGAATTGATATTCATCTTTTTTCCTTTCCGAGCGCTCGCTCAAGCAAAACTTGTTAGATTCTATTTCCCCCATTCCATTGGTAATACTGCTGTGACCCAAAGAATAGAGCGTGTGGACGTATACGGAACAACCATAATAAGAAGCCATTTTTGTCCACTTTTCATGCGTATGGAACTCAACTCAATTCTTTCATATTCGTAACAAGTCTAATAAGTATGTATTCATCACATATATCAGAACATTTCAGAGTAAATAATTCCTATTTTGAGGCCCAATATTTCGAATGGATACGTTAGATACAGATGGATCATATCTTGTCAATTCTCTCTCTTTTGTGAATCGATCTTTCTTTTTATCCTTTTCTTTGTTCCTTGATGACTAAATGATTGGATCTCTCATAACCATCCAATTGATTTCCCGTTTCGCCAGCTTCATCATCCGTATTTTTCAGAGATACCCCCTCTCCTGGGCTGTGGATAATCAGTGAAACATTTTGAAATAATTGATTGATTCAAGGGGGGCTCTTCCGTCTCGAAATCCGAATAATATTCATGTTTGTTACTTCAAGTGGTTCTTTCGGGCATTCTTCGAAAGCAACAAATGAAGATGTAATTGGTCTGAATTTGACCAATTGAGATATCTGGAAACAATATTTTATTATCTCTTCATTCGAAATGGACCCTTATTCTATATTCTTTCTAGAGCTAAGGACTAAACAATTACACAATACCTTGTTATAGAACTTGTGCTTCATAGAAATATCAGACAGAGTCAACGAATCAACCAGGTTCATTAACAATTCACAGATTGAAAGTGCCAAAAAGGAAAGCATTGACTCCCTTCCCATATCTTGCATCTATAGTATTTCTGCCATGGGGGATCTCTCTCTCATTTAATAAAAGTCTTGAATCTTGGGTTATAAATTGGTGCAATACCAGGCAGTCCGAAACTTTTTTGAATGATATTCAAGAGAAGAAAGTTCTAGAAAGATTCATAGAATTAGAAGAACTGTTCCTGTTGGACGAAATGATAAAGGAGTATTCGGGGACACATATACAAAAGCTTCGTATAGGAATCTACAAAGAAACGATACAATTGGTCAGAATGCACAATCAGGATCATATCCATCTCATTTTGCATTTCTCAACAAATATAATCTGTTTCACTATTCTAAGTGCTTATTCTATTCTGGGTAATGAAGAACTTGTCATTCTTAATTCTTGGGTTCAGGAGTTCCTCTATAACTTAAGCGATACAATAAAAGCTTTTTCTATTCTTTTATTAACTGATTTGTGTATCGGATTCCACTCGCCCCATGGTTGGGAACTAATGATTGGTTTGGTCTACCAAAATTTTGGATTTGCTCATAATGAGCAAGTTATATCCGGTCTCGTTTCCACTTTTCCAGTCATTATAGATACAATTTTGAAATATTGGATCTTCCTTTTTTTAAATCGTGTATCTCCTTCACTTGTAGTGATTTATCATTCAATGAATGAATGAAGAACTCAATGTCACTTCATACATAAACAAATCATTCAAAGCCTTACCCATTTTTTATACTTCCACCCGTCCATTCTATATTCCAGTACAATGACAGAATCGTGGATAGGGAACTATACTAGCTACCCACCTAATTTATTGTAGAAATTTCCGAGATCAATGATTGGACCATGCAAAATAGAAACACCTTTTCTTGGGTAAAGAAACAGATGACTCGATCAATTTCTGTATTGATAATTTCTGTATTGATCATGATATATGTAATAACTCGGATATCCATTTCAAATGCATATCCCATTTTTGCGCAGCAGGGTTATGAAAATCCACGAGAAGCCACTGGGCGTATTGTATGTGCCAACTGCCATTTGGCTAATAAGCCCGTGGATATTGAGGTTCCACAAGCTGTGCTTCCCAATACTGTATTTGAAGCAGTTGTTAGAATCCCTTATGATATGCAACTGAAACAAGTTCTTGCTAATGGTAAGAGGGGGGGGTTGAATGTGGGAGCTGTTCTTATTTTACCCGAGGGATTCGAATTAGCCCCCCCTGATCGTATTTCTCCCGAGATGAAAGAAAAGATGGGTAATCTGTCTTTTCAGAATTATCGTCCCACTAAAAGAAATATTCTTGTGATAGGTCCTGTTCCTGGTCAGAAATATAGTGAAATCGTCTTCCCCATTCTTTCCCCAGACCCTGCTACGAAGAAAGAGGTTCACTTTTTAAAATATCCCATATATGTAGGTGGAAACAGGGGAAGGGGTCAGATTTATCCCGATGGGAGCAAGAGTAACAATACAGTATATAATGCTACAGGAGCAGGTCTAGTAAGCAAAATAGTACGTAAAGAAAAAGGGGGATATGAAATAACCATAGCGGATGCCTCGGATGGGCACCAAGCGGTTGATATTATACCTCCAGGACCAGAACTTCTTGTTTCAGAGGGCGAATACATCAAGCTTGATCAACCATTAACGAGTAATCCCAATGTGGGTGGATTTGGTCAGGGAGATGCAGAAATAGTACTTCAAGATCCATTACGTGTCCAAGGGCTTCTGTTCTTCTTGGCATCTGTTATTCTGGCACAAATCTTTTTGGTTCTGAAAAAGAAACAATTTGAGAAGGTTCAATTGGCCGAAATGAATTTCTAGATCCAGGGATTCCTCAACAGCAAGTTGGTAAAAAGATATGTTGTATGATCAAAAAAATCGTGAAAAGCCTTTTGTTTGCTTTGTTTATACTGTTTTTCTTTTTCTGCGCGATGTCGGGAATTACTTGTATCCCATTACTAGTAATAGTATGTACATTCCGAAGAAGACAAAACGACTTTTTTTTTTCAAAAAAAAAAATGGGAGTGGCGTGACTATGCCGGGTCTCCTATTGCCTGCCAGATTGTAAATGCCATGGAATGCATCAATAGTTTCTATTCTAAATATTACTAATTCTAATATAGTAATATATTAAAATAAATAATAAATAGGCATAAGTGGGAGGAGAATACAAGGGATAAATGAAAGGAACAAATAGTTCTAGGGGGATTACTCATCTTGTCTTCCTAATCTTCCACAAAAGAAAAGGAATCTTTCGCCCTTTTGTTGTGTCGAAATAATAATGATTCTTGTTCCCATTCGTAAAAGCAAAATAGGAATATTTTGCGGGTCTATCACAACTTCTTTGTTTGGATTCAGAAGAAGTAGTGGACAGAAAAAAAAGCGGGGGGGAGGTTAATTCATTGAGCAAATAGAATTTTTTCAATGAACTTATAAAAAAAAAAGACTCATTCAAGCAAAAGAGTCTTAATGCTCCGGGTCAAAAAAGCAGAAATCTTGGATTTTTGCGCATATTAAAATCCTTATTTATTATCTCATCATAGTTCCAATTTGATTTTTTTTTATAGAGTAAGCTTCCATTAGTATAGAAATGATTTGCAGGGTGCCTCATCTGGAATAAATCCATATTGTGTCATCCAGAAAATCGATTGATTCCTTCTTTCTTCTTGCTTCGGAAGAGATACTATGAATCAATCACCGGATCCGATTCTTCAAAAACATCATCAGAAACAAAGGGATGGGGGGTTTAAAACATCGGAGCAAAGGATCCATTTTGTCATTTCTACAAATATTATGTTATGATTATGTTCACTGGATGAACTTACAACTCATATGGAACGGGTCAAAGTATTGCTCGAAGAGTAAGAACTCAACAGGACCTTTCCCCTCTTTGTTTGTCTGATTTGAGGGGAAAGGTCCTGTTGAGTTCTTACTCTTTTATGTCTATAATCTGGTTCATCCGATTACTACAGGGATGAGCCCAACCCAGAATATGAGCCGTAGAAGAAAATGCCCATTGAACCGATCACAGGAATACCAGTTACAGTACCTATCAGCCAGAGAGGAATCCTTCCAGTAGTATCGGCCATTTATCCCACTTCCCTCCACATTTCATCAAGTGGTCATGCTAGAGACATAAACAGTCATGGATAGTTATGAGTATGATATCCTTCCGAATGGGATAAGAGAATTCCTACTATTTTATTTCTCTCAATTGAAGAAATAATTGGAAAATAAAACAGCAAGTACAAAAATCAGTAATAAACCCCAGTAGAGACTGGTACGATTCAATTCAACATTTTGTTCGTTCGGGTTTGATTGTGTCGTAGCTCTATAATTTTTTTTTTTTATTAGGTTTTAGGTTTATGGTTGTATGAACTGCATTGCTGATATTGACCCCAAAAAAAACACGGTAGGTACCGCTAGTCCGTGAACAGCCAACCATCTCACTGTAAAAATTGGATAGGTTCTATCTATGGTCATTGAGGCCTCCTAAAAGGATCTACTAAATTCATCAAGTTGTTCCAAAGGATCGAAACGGCCAGTTATTAATGGAATCCCCTGTCGGTTCTCCGTGAAATACTCGTTTGGCCGAGGGCTTCCAAACACATCGTAAGCTAAACCCGTGCTGACGAATAACCAACCTGCAATGAATAGGGAAGGTATAGTAATACTATGAATGACCCAGTATCGAATACTGGTAATAATATCAGCAAAAGAACGTTCTCCTGTGCTTCCAGACATGCCGAGCTCCACATATACAGTCAAAAGAGGGGGGATCGATTCCGTGAAAGATGGGGATCAGTAAATGGAAAACTACTGATATTTCATCCTTGTGAGATCGTCAATATTGTACCAAGGGTGCATTTAGAGTATACCGAATGAGTATAGCTATCCTTCCTCTGACACAGCAACGCAGTTTCAATCAGTATCGAAAAAAAAAATGGTACATAATTCCTTTCTTGTTCTTTGTCTATGCACAACCACATGTCATTCAATAGAAAATTCCTAAAATTCTTGTTTGTAGTATAAGGTTTCCCATTACTGACTTCAGAATAGAAACTGAATGAAGATAAAGATCTTGATCAAATCTTGATCAAATAAAGTGTAAAGTGCGAGTCGGTGGTTCTAATTATTCATGAAAGAAATTATCATATTATCACAATTGGATGCTAAATCTAAAAACCCCCCTTTCATGCCTTTCATGTTTGTAGAAAAGGTATTTTCATTCTAATCCTTTCATTTCAAGTAATTCGTTGGTTGTACAAGAGCAGATAGTATTCGATGAAGGAAATGGAACAAACAATAGTTGGAGCAATCAAGATTCGTAATGTAGGGAGCGCTGCATTAGGTCCAAAGGTTCCTTCTTGACCTATCTACAAGGATAGGACTCCATGATATGGAAAGACAAAATGTGGAACCTAGAAGGATAGTAGGAATTACTCGTTTTAGAATCGAGTTGGACCCGAAATAAGGTTTTTTTTTTCTTCGAGAGACCGTGGAATACTTTTTTTCTTTTCATTCGAGATATTATGTGCAATCAACCAACCTACTCTAATATTGAATCCAATGAGTTCAAGTCAAAGGTCTTATTGGGTCGTTCGTTCCAAATTCCAAAATGGATCCAATTGAAAAAGAAAAGAAATGATCACAATTGGAATGATTTTCTAATCCAATTCTTTTAGTCCATAGTTACTCAAAGAGTATTTCATTTGTAAATGAAGTCACATGATACAGCTCGTATTACTATTACTTTACTCATGAGTTGTTCACTGAATCTGTTGATTCGGAAGCCCGGGGCCGATAGATGTCACAAATGATGAATCCATTTTGTTTTTCTTCTCTCACTCTATCTTTGTTAGTGGCGTCTATAATGACTGATGAATCAAGAACTTTCAATTTCAATTGATTCTGTCAATTGGGACTTTTTCTTATCATCGTATCTCGCAAAACAAAAATGGAAACTTAGGAAAGTGCTTTATAAACATATGTATAAAAAGAACGTATCTCATTTAGCCCCTTCATGCCTACTATAACTAGTTATTTCGGTTTTCTACTGGCTGCTTCAACTATAACCCCAGCTCTATTGATTGGTCTGAGCAAGATACGACTTATTTGAAATGAATTGAATGAACAATTCATAAAAATGAAAATGCAGATTTGTGTGAAATCCCAGATATTCTATAGTTTCCTCCAGCATCAATTGCCAATTCTTGGTCATTGAGATTCATGGGTAATTCGGAGTAATATTTAGGAATAGATATTACCTCCCTTTTTCTCCCCTTTCAAACAAATCGAAATGATTGAAGTTTTTCTATTTGGAATCGTGTTAGGTTTAATTCCTATTACTTTGGCCGGATTATTTGTAACTGCATATTTACAATACAGGCGCGGTGATCAGTTGGACCTTTGATTGAGTAACATCTCTTTTTTTTTTTGATTGACCTCCTCCTTGATCTGCAGGAGGTCCAATTTTGGTTGGAGTTCAAATTAAGTTATTTTCTTGTGATTCAACATAAGAAGAACAGAATCACGCTCTGTAGGATTTGAACCTACGACATCGGGTTTTGGAGACCCACGTTCTACCGAACTGAACTAAGAGCGCTTTCTTATAACAGAAGATACGGCTATGGCTATAAAGAAAAGGATTCTTTTTGTATCCCCAGTACATCTTGCATCCATATAGTATCATTACACTACAACTACAGATTCGATTATGTTCAATTTGAATCGATCTTAATGGATTCCTCGTTACTACCCATAGGAGAAGTAATAAATAGGGATGACAGGATTTGAACCCGTGACATTTTGTACCCAAAACAAACGCGCTACCAAACTGCGCTACATCCCTTTCTTTCACTTGTTGTACAGTGTCATTGTAGAGAATCCCTGTCTTGTTTTCCACATCATTATTTCCTCCATCTATATACAATTTCTCTTGTAATTTATTCTTTTTGGTCTCATAAAATAGAAGAAGGGGGCATCTTTTTACGTTTTAGGGACAGGAAGATCTCATCTATCGGATCATTGTATATATCCATTTTAGTTATGGATTCCGCATACAAATCAAAGCGATCTTTAACCACACTTTAACCACATATGCATCTGATCATATATGTATTACAATAAAAATAAAATAGGGAGGATTTTCAATGCGAAATATAAAAACATATCTCTCCGTGGCACCTGTGCTAGCTACTCTATGGTTCGGGTCTTTAGCAGGTCTATTGATAGAGATCAATCGTTTATTCCCGGATGCGTTGGCATTCCCCTTTTTCTCATTCTAGTTATTGACGTGGAAAGAAATAAAGAAGATTAGAGATAGAATAAATTATATGTGACTAGTTCCTCCCCCCTTTTTCTTCGGTTGTTCAGGAAGAACAGGTAAAGAATAAGAGTCGCCTGAACCTCGGCTAAACTAGGGTTAAGGATAGAATGAATAGGGGGAGAATAGAAATATAAATGTGGATCTAGGGCAGGCTATTCGAGATCATACAAGATACTTAAATGAAATACTGGGATTAGGAATAATAATTGATAGTTAGAAATAATTGTATTACTTATTATTTTATTAATCTATTGATTGCAACGAAATCTTTCATATTATGAATCTCATTTCCAGTTAGCAACTTCTATTTACTTTTTATTTTTCGTTCCTTTCTTCTTCTTCGGTTCGTATCAAAAATAGAAGAGTTGAGTGAATTAAAAATCCAAAGGAGGTTTATGGCCGCGGGGAAAGATGTCAGAGTAACAGTTATTTTGGAGTGTACCAGTTGTGCCAAAAATGGTGCCAATAAGAAATCACCGGGCGTTTCCAGATATATTACTGAAAAGAATCGACACAATACGCCCGGCAGGTTGGAATTGATAAAATTCTGTCCCTATTGTTACAAGCATACAATTCATGGGGAGATAAAGAAATAGATGGAATGGGAAGGAATTACATATATATGAACAAGTCCAATCCGATTTTGTTTTGGGCGGATCTGAATGAATGGAGAAATAGGATTTTAGAGAGAAGGAATAAACCATGGATAAATCTAAGCGAACTTTTCGTAAATCCAAGCGATCTTTTCGTAGGCGTTTGCCCCCAATTGGATCGGGGGATCGAATTGATTATAGAAACATGAGTTTAATTAGTCGATTTATTAGTGAACAAGGAAAAATATTATCTAGACGAGTCAATAGATTGACCTTGAAACAACAACGATTAATTACTATTGCTATAAAACAAGCTCGTATTTTATCTTCGTTACCTTTTCTTAATAATGAGAAACAGTTTGAGAGAACCGAGTCGACCCCTAGAACTACAGGTACTAGAGCCAGAAAAAAAAAAAATAGGCCTACTTCTCAATTGAATCAGAACGAAAATCGGAACTGAGATGGATGCTCTGTTCGAAAAAGCCGGAGATTCAGATTTGACGTCGTAAGAAAAAAAAAAACAAGAAATAATAGGGGAAGAAATCTTTCTTTATTGAAACGTGTTCGTTCATTCCTACTACTTATCATATAAATTTCGACTCTACCTTACTTTCCCGGAGGTCATTCTCCGGGGAATTCCGTTTAAATCATTCCGACGAACTCCTGCCAATCTCCTTATTTGCCGATCCGATCTCATTGGAAATCATGTAAAGACAATTCCCATTTGATATAGCTAGTTGTGCAGGTATTTTACGATTAAGAAGCAACTGCCCCTTGTACAGATCATGTATTAATCGACTATAGGATCCCCCATTCTCGCGAGTTACTGCGTTTATCCGAGTGATCCACAAACGACGAAAATCTCTCTTTTGTCTGCCTCTATCCCGATGAGCGGAAACCAAAGCTCTCATTTTCTGTTGAGTAGTAGTTCGAGTAAGTCTTGAATGAGCTCCCCGAAAGGTTGATGCAAATAAAAAAAATTTTGTTCGACGTCTTCGAGCTATATATCCGCGCCTAACTCTGATCATTTTATCCAATTTTACTTTGATGAATAACTAATTGATTTCTTTTCTTTCAGTCATTCTTTTCCCCTCTCCTGGTCTATTAATAACAAAACAGATTCTTCCGATGTATAAAATAAAAATTCCAATGGCTTTTGCTACTATGACCTTCCCAACCACGATTTGCTATTTCTTCCAGGCATTTCATCTCGAAATAAGAAATTGTACCGGTACTAGATACTAGGTATAAAATAAATAGTAAATGGGGAGTAAATGGATAAATAGTGGGTTCCATCGTTTCTATGGTTACTTCTTAAACGGTGAGGCCCTTTCTATACACCGGAGCCCCCTCCCTTATTTAATCAATGTTATTGTGAACTTGTACAGTTCACACTGTTTGGCTCTACCCATGAATTATCCAGATAATAGGTCTTTTCGCAATGAGATCTATCCATACAGTGACGGCATTTAATTATGAAGGTTGGCTAGGTAGCTGACCCTGTTAGTCCGTTCTTGCAAGAATAGGAGCATAATCTTTCTGCTTTTTGAATACTATTTCCCCCCGCTTAATGGATAACCATTTGCTACCAATGAGGAATTGCTTCTCATCTCAAATCGAGGCGATTGGATTTGCACCAATGGAAACCATAAATTCCATACACAATAGAGGTATATGATAGATTTTTTTTAGATAGTGAATGGAGTTATTCCATTCTATCCTATTCATTGGTACTGGAAAATTTGTCTATTTTGTCCAGCCCATGATCTGAACAGAACGAGTCGCACATACACCCTAGTACATGTTCCTCTACGCTGAGGACATCCTCGAAGAGCGGGGGATTTCGTGACATTTTTGATTGGCTGTCTTGTGTTTCTAATAAGTTGTTTAATAGTTGGCATTCTGAATCGTATACAGAATCGGCTGGTTTAGATCGATCCTAACCGAATGCTTATAAATGACTTCCGTTTAATATTTGACTTTGACCCGTGGAAGGAGATAAAATCTCGAATCACGGTTGATTCGAATTAGATTATGATTCGAAATGGAATTACTGATTTACGCGAAATCTCCGGTATTTTCGACCGCTACAAGATCAACAATGCCGTGAGCTTGGGCTTCTGTTGCTGACATAAAAACATCCCTTTCCATGTCTTCGAATACAACCCATAAAGGGTTGCCGGTTCTTTGTGCATAAACTCTTGTGATGATTTCGCGGAGTTTCAGTAGCTCCTCCGCTTCCAAGATAAATTCTCCTGTTTGCGCCTCATAAAAAGAACTAGCAGGTTGGTGGATCATAACCCTGATGATATAACATAATGAACGGTTCCTCTATCTGGTATGATCGGGTGAAAAGGAAGGGATAAAGAATAAGAAGAAGAAAAAAAAAGATAGAATCGAACAACCGTACAGGCATCTTTTGTGCATTGCATACGGCTCTGCAATGGAATTTATCCTTCCCCTTCCATCGAAGAAAGAGACAACTAGAATCTATCAGACTCGGAGCGTTGGATGATCCATTTACCACCCTTCCCCTCGGAGGAGCCAAAAATACTATGATGGTTCTGTTGCTTTCTATATTTATCTCTTCTGTAATTCAGCAATCCCAAAGTTTCTTTCTGATCCGCTCAAATAAGAAAAAAAAAATCTTTTTTTTTTTTTTCATTTTCGCCCTCTCTTTCATCAATATCGGAAAGATACTTCTGGTGTGGAAGCAAAAAAAAAAGGTTTGTGACGCTGAAATGGACCCCCGATACATAAGAACAAATCAGAAATAACCTTTGTTTCATACTACTATCTCGATACATAATTTCATTTATTAAAAAGCAAGAGGGGTTTGCTTATATCGAACTAGAAGTGCCATGCTATTATTACTTAATATTCCATATGGCGAAGGCATAGTCTTCTTTTTTCTCTCAAATCAAAAATCATTGGCGCCAAGCGTGAGGGAATGCTAGACGTTTGGTAATTTCTCCTCCGGCCAGGAGGAAAGATCCCATTGAGGCGGCTAATCCCATGCATATTGTATGTACGTCTGGTGGCACAAATTGCATAGTATCATAAATAGCTATTCCTGGTATTACCCATCCGCCGGGGGAGTTTATAAACAGATAGAGATCCCTGGTATCATCTTCTATACTGAGATATACCATGAGACCAACAAGTTGATTCGAGATTTCGCTATCAACCCCTTGGCCTAAAAAAAGTAATCTTTCTCGATGAAGTCGGTTGATTAGGACAAAATTGTATTCCTTAGGAACCGTACACGCACCTTTCGATGCATACGGTTCAATAAATTGCGAAAAAGAAAAGAATCAATGTGTCGATTCCAGCCCTTCCAGCCCTATTTCTTCTTTTCTTTTTTCATAGCAGGCTTTTTCCTGAGGAAGGGGTTTGTTTTTTCTTCCATTTTCCAAGAAACATGAGTTTTTGTTCGCCCCCCTATAAAACCTATAAAAAAAAAGAATTCACTAAACTTATTGAACTACCCTCTCATTGATGTATTGTTTCATCGAGATCCAAACCACGATGTAATTTTCTTGTTCCTGAATGGGCCTCTTCAATTCTTTTAGGTTTATGCTCTACTCCGGGTAAAGATCCGCCCGAATTCTATTTGCACATATAGGACAAATGATCCCAGTACCACTTCTTTACGACTTTTCTTCTGCCCAATCTTCGATGTATTCATCGTATTACTTCATTGATTGGCAGTTTGAGATCACTCATATGGTATAAATAGGAATCATTAATGATACAAGTGGTAATCATACATATATTACCAATTTGGTATTTTCTGAACGAAGCCTGGATACTTCAGTTTATTGGTCCAAGCCAACCATAGATTATTCTAATTTAGAATATTTATCCCCAAAACGGAATTAATTGATCTAATTGCACTTCACGCTCCAAATTATTGATTTGATGGTTCAATCAATCTTTCTTGGGCGAAAGAGAGGATATCTCAATCGGGGGAGAGAACGGGGGAATCCCATATGACCCAATACGTCTGACAAGTCGCACTATACGTCAACCCAAACTGCACCTTCCTCTCCAGGATTCCGAAAAGGTACTTTTGGAACACCAATGGGCATTAAATTCAAGAAAAATAAGTACTATACTTCACTTTGATGCGGAGACGTAACAATGGTTTTATTGTCTTCATGATATTGCCGTTTATTGGATTCTATCCATAGAATGGAAGATTCATGTAGAAAGGCGCAATGAATAAATGAAAATTCTGACGAATGGATCGTTCGAATGATGAACAAGTATCTATGCATTCGCTCACAAAAAATGGTCCAATTCCACCATTGCGTATTGGTACTTATCGGGTATAGAATAGATCTGCTTCTCTTTGTTCCTACGAATGGAATCGTTCCATTATTACTATTACCAACGAAAGGGAATAAATATTAACCCTTGCTCCGAGATAATCTACTGAAAAGGTGAGGGCCGTAGCATAGTCTTTTCCAATGCGATAAAGTTACATAGTGTCATTTTTCTTTGATGAAGGGGTAGTTCCATGGGTTTGCCTTGGTATCGTGTTCATACCGTCGTATTGAATGATCCTGGTCGGTTGCTTTCTGTCCATATAATGCATACAGCTCTAGTTTCTGGTTGGGCCGGTTCGATGGCTCTATACGAATTAGCGGTTTTTGATCCCTCTGATCCCGTTCTTGATCCAATGTGGAGACAAGGTATGTTCGTTATACCCTTCATGACTCGTTTAGGAATAACCAATTCATGGGGTGGATGGAGTATTACCGGAGGAACTATAACGAATCCGGGTATTTGGAGTTACGAGGGTGTGGCCGGGGCACATATTGTGTTTTCTGGCCTGTGCTTCTTGGCAGCTATCTGGCATTGGGTGTACTGGGACCTAGAAATATTCTGTGATGAACGTACGGGAAAACCCTCTTTGGATTTGCCCAAGATCTTTGGAATTCATTTATTTCTCTCAGGGGTGGCTTGCTTTGGGTTTGGCGCATTTCATGTAACAGGCTTGTATGGTCCTGGAATATGGGTGTCTGATCCTTATGGACTAACCGGAAAAGTGCAATCTGTAAATCCAGCGTGGGGCGCGGAAGGTTTTGATCCTTTTGTTCCGGGAGGAATAGCTTCTCATCATATTGCAGCGGGGACTTTGGGTATATTAGCAGGTCTATTCCATCTTAGTGTCCGCCCACCCCAACGTCTATACAAAGGATTACGTATGGGCAATATTGAAACTGTCCTCTCCAGTAGTATAGCTGCTGTGTTTTTTGCGGCTTTCGTTGTTGCTGGAACTATGTGGTACGGTTCAGCAACGACTCCGATCGAATTATTTGGTCCCACTCGTTATCAGTGGGATCAGGGATACTTCCAGCAAGAAATATATCGAAGAGTTGGTACCGGGCTAGCCGAAAATCTGAGCTTATCAGAAGCTTGGTCTAAAATTCCCGATAAACTAGCTTTTTATGATTACATCGGTAATAATCCGGCGAAGGGAGGATTATTCAGAGCGGGCTCAATGGACAACGGAGATGGAATAGCTGTTGGATGGTTAGGACACCCCATCTTTCGAGATAAAGATGGGCATGAGCTTTTTGTACGACGTATGCCCACTTTTTTTGAAACATTTCCAGTGGTTTTGATAGATGGAGACGGAATTGTGAGAGCCGATGTTCCTTTTAGAAGGGCGGAATCCAAGTATAGTGTCGAACAAGTAGGTGTAACTGTTGAGTTCTATGGTGGCGAACTCAATGGAGTCAGTTATGGCGATCCGGCTACTGTGAAAAAATATGCTAGACGTGCCCAATTGGGTGAAATTTTTGAATTAGATCGTGCTACTTTGAAATCCGATGGTGTTTTTCGTAGCAGTCCAAGAGGTTGGTTCACTTTTGGACATGCTTCGTTTGCTTTGCTCTTCTTTTTCGGACACATTTGGCACGGCGCTAGAACCTTGTTCAGAGATGTTTTTGCCGGTATTGACCCAGATTTGGATGCTCAAGTGGAATTTGGAGCATTCCAAAAACTTGGAGATCCAACTACAAGGAGACAAGTAGTCTGATACAACATTGCTCTGTTATGTTTCGCCTCTATTTTTTTGATTGGTATTGGTATAGGGTTAGGGTACCGGAAAAATATTGATTCGAATCAACGCCTTTTCTTTGACTCTTGCCCCCTTTTTTTTTTTCTGGGAAATGATCCCAAATGAACAGGTGTGGAAGCTATAATTGTAAACCACGATCGAATCTATGGAAGCATTGGTTTATACATTCCTGTTAGTCTCGACTCTAGGGATAATTTTTTTCGCCATCTTTTTTCGAGAACCGCCTAAGGTTCCGAATAAAAAGATGAAATGATTTTTCATTATCTCAATTGAAATAATGAACCCCCCATATTGGGAGGTTCATTATTTCAACTAGTCCCCGTGTTCTTCGAATGGATCTCTTAGTTGTTGAGAGGGTTGCCCAAAAGCGGTATATAAGGCGTACCCAGTAAAGCTTACAAGTGAACCAGATATGGAGATGGCGACTAGGGTTGCTGTTTCCATTATTAGGTAATTTCAAGACCACGATGGATCTACGATTCTACGATAAGATCGTTTATTTACAATGGAATGGTATACAAAGTCAACAGATCTCACAACCAATGCAATAGGATTTATGGCTACACAAACCATTGAGGGTAGTTCCAGCAGATCTGGGCCAAGACGAACAATTGTAGGGGATTTATTAAAACCATTGAATTCAGAATATGGTAAAGTAGCTCCTGGATGGGGAACTACTCCCTTTATGGGTGTCGCAATGGCTCTATTTGCGATATTCCTATCTATTATTTTGGAGATTTATAATTCTTCCGTTTTACTGGATGGAATTTCAGTAAGTTAGGTCCAGAAGAACCATCAAGTCCTAGCTTTTCAATCAAAAATGAATCACTTAGGATTCGATTCGCCTTTCTAGGTTTTTCTGGTAGTTCGACCGTGGAATTATTTTGTTTCGGTATTTCCGGAATATGAGTGTGTGACTTGTGATAAGTGATCCTATTGATAGTACAGAGAATGGGCCTGTCATCTCGATAGAGATGGTTCTACCTCGTCGGATATTCATTCGAGTATCTGCAGCACGGATTCTATGGAATAGAATAGATTAAGAAATATTTGAACTATGATTCATACCTACTATTCAGACCTCGCGACCGGACTCCAAAAAATTTGCAAAGAGGTATTTCATAAATCGAACAATTGTTTCTCTGGATTTTTAGTCATTACACCCTTTCATTAAACATTAAATAAATGATGATCAAACGGTTTTTACTCAGAGAACCTTTGGCTTTGATTGGGGCTTTGTTGAATCATCGTGGTTCTAGTATGAATCTGAGGTTTCAATCGATTTATAAGGTTTCAACAAGAGAATTCCTATCAATTCAATAGTCAATCTGCATTACGCACAAACAAAAACAAGAAATAGGGTATAGGGTAAGAGAACATTCAAGAGGCCTGTAACGATCGACATAAAGATGAATGAGCCAACTTGATATTGTGGCATTATCATCACAAAAAAGAGATTCCGGCTTTTAGTTCTTTCGTATCCTCAGGGAAGATTGAATCAAGTGGCTAAAAAGTTTCAAACCAAACTTTCTATTCCATATCCGTTGGAACCAGTATTTGGGTGTTTCCGCTTGAGCCGTACGAGATGAAATTCTCATATACGGTTCTCCGAGGGGGGAGTATCCTTGGTTTACCTATCTCAATAAAGTATATGATTGGTTCGAGGAGCGTCTCGAGATTCAGGCGATTGCAGATGATATAACTAGTAAATATGTTCCTCCTCATGTCAACATATTTCATTGTCTAGGAGGGATCACACTTACTTGTTTTTTAGTACAAGTAGCTACGGGTTTTGCTATGACTTTTTACTATCGTCCGACCGTTACAGAGGCTTTTGCCTCTGTTCAATACATAATGACTGAAGCCAACTTTGGTTGGTTAATCCGATCAGTTCATCGATGGTCAGCAAGTATGATGGTCCTAATGATGATCCTGCACGTATTTCGCGTTTATCTCACAGGTGGATTTAAGAAACCTCGCGAGTTGACTTGGGTTACGGGTGTGGTTCTAGCTGTATTGACTGCATCTTTTGGCGTAACTGGTTATTCCTTACCTCGGGACCAAATTGGTTATTGGGCAGTCAAAATCGTGACCGGCGTACCTGAGGCTATCCCTGTCATAGGATCGCCTTTGGTAGAGTTATTACGCGGAAGTGCTAGTGTGGGTCAATCCACTTTGACCCGTTTTTATAGTTTACACACTTTTGTATTACCTCTTCTTACTGCCGTATTTATGTCAATGCACTTTCCAATGATACGTAAACAGGGTATTTCAGGTCCTTTATAGAATAGATCATATATCATTTTGGGTAGGAACAATAGTATTTCATTGCTACAAATATGTATTATTGAAAATAATAAGACATGTTATTTGGATATTTCCCTTCAACTCCGAAGTATTTTTTATTTGATACGAATAGTTGAAGTGAATTCTCGGAAGAGAGATGGATTATGGGAGTGTGTGACTTGAACTATTGATTGGGCCATGCAGATATATGATTTTATCCGCCACATTGGAATTCACAACCAAATGTGTCTCTGTTCCAACCACCGTGTAAATACCCCCAGGATAGGCTGGTTCGCTTGAGGAGAATCCTTTC